TTACAGATAAATGCTCAATCCCCAAGTAGGCTTACAAAGTTGATCATGCTCAAATGCTTTCTGGGTCGTCTTCGACTTTGCGATTGATGTTTCTCTCAAAAAACTGTGAAACTTTTTACATACAAAGCAAAGGGTTTACTTGTTACTAACTAACATATAGCCTCTAGTCTTCTTTAGATGCCTTGTTTCACTCCGATAGTCTTATAGGTCGCGTCGATGCAGAGGAAATGAATGCATTTCCATACTATTAAAACAAAACATTAATTTAATTACGAAATAAAGAAAATGCAATCTGGATTCTGCCAAATCATTGATTCGACTGGATCTTACGGAGCCTGTTCATGCATGACATGATTCGGGGCTGATCATAGAAAGAATTCTATTCAAGCGAACCAGCCTATCGTCTGTATATAGCTTATACGGTGGTTAGAACAAAGACACATTGGTTTGTGAATTTCAATGTGGCAGAAAGGGGCATATATCTGCACGGCCTAATCAATAGTTCAAGTCACACACTCCCATAATCCATTTTCCTTTAGAAGAATTCCCTTCAACTCGTCGTGTTCTGTTAAATAACAGAATACAATATTACAATATTGTGGGGTTGAAGGAAAGAGAATGTCCAAAAACATGTCTTATTCATATTAATAAGACACATTTGTAGCAATGAAATACTATTGTTCCTTCCCCAAGTGTAAATGGTTGATTACAAAGATCTATGATCTATCTTCTCTATAAGGGACCCGAAATACCCTGTTTACGTATCATTAAGAAGTGCATTAACATAAATACAGCAGTAAGGAGAGGCAATACAAAAGTGTGTAAACTATAAAAACGAGTCAAAGTGGATTGTCCCACACTAGTACTTCCGCGTAATAACTCTACCAAAGGCGATCCTACTATAGGAATAGCTTCAGGAACCCCTGTTACAATTTTGACCGCCCAATAACCAATTTGATCCCAAGGTAAGGAATAACCGGTCACACCAAAAGACGCGGTCAATACAGCCAGAACTACACCTGTAACCCAAGTCAATTCTCGAGGTTTTTTAAATCCACCGGTGAGATACACACGAAATACATGCAGTATCATCATTAGAACCATCATGCTTGCCGACCACCGATGAACTGATCGGATTAACCAACCAAAATTTGCTTCAGTCATTATGTATTGAACAGAAGCAAACGCGTCAGTAACAGTTGGACGATAATAAAAAGTCATAGCAAACCCCGTAGCTACTTGTACTAAAAAACAAGTAAGGGTAATTCCGCCTAGACAATAAAATATGTTGACATGAGGAGGAACATATTTACTAGTTATATCATCTGCAATCGCCTGAATCTCGAGACGTTCTTCGAACCAATCGTAGACTTTATTGAGATAGGTAAACCGGGGGGACTCCCCCTCTGAGAACCGTATATGAGAATTTGATCTCGTACAGCTCAAGCAGAAACACACAAATACTGCTCCCAGCGCATATGGAATAGATCTTCCGATTTCATCTAATCTTCTCGGAAGTTCAGATACGAAGCATTAAAAAAACGAAAGTTCTTCTTTGTGGTGATAATGCCAAAATATCAAGTCGGCTCTTCCTTTTTTTCTTTATTATTACTACAGGCCTCTTGAATCTTCTCTTTCCCTATTTGTTCTTTGATTTGTTAGTTGTGTGTAATCCGGCTTTGACTATTGTTTTTTCTCATTGATAGGAATTTCTCTTGTTAAGACCCTATAAATTAATTGAAACCCCAGATTCATACTAGAACCACGATGATTCAATAAAAACCCCAAGCCCAAAGATTCCCTGAGTAAGAACTATCGGATCATCACTTATTCAATCAATTAGGTATAATGACTCAAAATACGAAAGAATTTACCTTATTAGTCAAACTAAGCATAAACAGAAAGAAAAATCTTTCAATTTATAATCTAATTCGTTGAAAATTTTGTAGTTAGAATCCGGTCACAAGGTCTGAATATTCAGTATGAATCATAGTTCAATTCTGTATCTATTTCATAATATTCCGTGCTCCAGATACTAGGATGAGTATCCGACGAGGTAGAACCGCCTTGATAAAGATAAGATGACAGAACCATTCTCTGTATTATCAATAGGATCAATTATAACAAGTCACACACTCATATTCCGGAAATACAGAAAGAAATTCCGCGATCGAACTACCAAGGGTGTTATAAATCAGAAACTTGAAATTTAACTTTGTATTGAAAAACTCGAACTTACTAGTTCTTGTGGATTTAATTCATTAAAATTCCATCCAGTAAAACGGAAGAATTATAAATCTCTAAAATAATAGATAAGAATACTGCAAATAAAGCCATTGCGATACCCATCAAAGGAGTAGTTCCCCACCCAGGAGCTACTTTACCATATTCCGAATTCAACGGTTTCAATAAAGCCCCTACCGTAGTTTGTCTTGGACGAGATCTAGAACTACTATCAACGGTTTGTGTAGCCATAAATCCGATTGTATTTATTGAGATCTGTTGACTTTGTATACCATTCCCCTGTAAATAAAGGATCTTATCAGAGATCCATTGCGGTCTTGAATTCATCTAAGAATGGAAACAGCAACCCTAGTCGCCATCTTTCTATCTGGTTTACTTGTAAGTTTTACCGGGTATGCCCTATATACCGCTTTTGGGCAACCCTCTCAACAACTAAGAGATCCGTTCGAGGAACACGGGGACTAGTTGAAGTAATGAGCCTCCCAATATTGAATGCATATTGGGAGGCTCATTACTTCAACGGAGATAATGAAAAATCATTTCTTAGTTGGAACTTTAGGCGGTTCTCGAAAAAATATAGCGAAAAAAATTATCCCTAGAGTCGAGACTAATAGAAATGTATAAACCAATGCTTCCATAGATTCGATTGTGGTTTACAATTATAGCTTCCATACCTGTTTATTGGGGATTATTTCCCTGATAAAGAAAGAGTCAAATGATTATTGCTTTCATATTTTTCGTCTCTCTTTTTGTGATTTGATTTGACATTAGGGATCAGAGAAATCTTGATTTAATGTATCAGACTGCTTGTCTTCTTGTAGTTGGATCTCCTAGTTTTTGGAATGCTCCAAATTCTACTTGAGAATCTAAATCTGGATCAATACCAGCAAAAACATCTCTGAACAAGGTTCTAGCCCCATGCCAAATATGTCCGAAGAAGAAGAGCAGCGCAAAGGAAGCATGTCCAAAAGTAAACCAACCCCTTGGACTACTACGAAAAACACCATCCGATTTCAAAGTAGCACGATCTAATTCAAAAATTTCACCCAATTGAGCACGTCTAGCATATTTTTTCACAGTAGCAGGATCACTATAACTGACTCCATTGAGTTCGCCACCATAGAACTCAACAGTTACACCTACTTGTTCGACGCTATATTTCGATTCTGCTCTTCTAAAAGGAACATCGGCTCTAACAATTCCATCTCCGTCTATCAAAACGACTGGAAATGTTTCAAAAAAAGTAGGCATACGACGTACAAATAGCTCACGTCCTTCTTTATCTCTAAATATTGGGTGGCCTAACCATCCAACAGCTATTCCATCCCCATTGTCCATTGAACCTGCCCTGAATAATCCTCCCTTTGCCGGATTATTTCCAATGTAATCATAAAAGGCTAATTTCTCAGGAATTTTCGACCAAGCTTCTGATAAACTTTGATTTTCGGCCAGCCCAGCGCTAATTCTTCGATATATTTCTTGCTGAAAGTATCCCTGATCCCATTGATAACGAGTGGGACCGAATAATTCGATCGGAGTAGTTGCTGAACCATACCACATAGTTCCGGCAACTACAAAAGCTGCAAAAAAGACAGCAGCGATACTGCTGGAAAGTACGGTTTCAATATTACCCATACGTAATCCTTTGTATAGACGTTGGGGCGGGCGGACACTAAGATGGAATAATCCCGCTAATATGCCCAATGTCCCTGCTGCAATATGATGAGAGGCTATCCCCCCTGGAACAAAAGGATCAAAACCTTCTACGCCCCATGCGGGATTTACTGACTGGACTTTTCCAGTTAGTCCATAAGGATCAGACACCCATATTCCAGGACCATACAAGCCTGTTACATGAAATGCGCCAAAACCAAAACAAGCCACCCCGGAAAGAAATAAATGAATTCCAAAAATCTTAGGCAAATCTAATGAAGGTTTTCCGGTACGTTCATCAGAAAAAATTTCTAGATCCCAATATACCCAATGCCAAATAGCTGCCAAAAAGCACAAGCCAGAAAACCCAATATGTGCCCCGGCCACACCTTCATAACTCCAAATACCGGGATCCGTTACCGCCCCCCCTGTAATACTCCAACCGCCCCAAGAATTGGTTATTCCTAAACGAGTCATAAAGGGTATAACGAACATACCCTGTCTCCACATTGGATCAAGAACGGGATCAGAGGGATCAAAAACTGCTAATTCATATAGAGCCATCGAACCGGCCCAACCAGCAACCAGGGCCGTATGCATTATATGGACAGAAATCAACCGACCAGGATCATTCAATACAACGGTATGAACACGATACCAAGGCAAACCCATGGAAATACCCCTTTCTCAAATCAAAATAGACACTATGTAACTTTATTGCATTGGAAAAGACTATGACTATCAATGGACCCCTGTTCTGTTCAGTGGATTATCTCGGAGCAAGGGTTAATATTTGTTCTATTCTATTGGTAATAATGGAACAATTATGTTTGTAGGAACAAAGAGAAACAGATCTATTTTATACCCGATAAGTACCAATATGCAATGGGGGTTGATACCTTTTTCTATGAGCAAATGCCGCCATATTTGTTCATCATTGGAAGGCTCTAGTCGTAAGAATTTTCCTTGAGTCATTCTATCGGCTTTTATGACCTTTTCTAATGTATTCTAGATTGTTGATATTATGAAGAGAATAGCCCCATTATTACGTTTCCATATCAAAGTGAAATATAGTATTTAATTCTTTTTTCTTTCAGTTAATGCCTATTGGTGTTCCAAAAGTACCCTTTCGAATTCCGGGAGATGAAGATGCAACTTGGGTTGACATATAGTGCGACTTGTCAGATATATTGGGTCATGTGGGATTTCCCCGTTCTCTTCCCCGATCGAGATATCCTTCCCTTCGCCCAAGAAAGATTGGTTGAATCGTCAAAAATTTGGAGCGCGAAGTCCAACTAGATCCATTTGTAGGGGGATTCAGACTAATAGTATCAATTAGAATAATTTATGGTTGGCTTGGTTGAACCAATAAAATGACATGAAGTATCCAGGCTCCGTTTAAACAAATCCCAATTGGTAATATATCGATAATTATTGCTTGTATGAAAAATTTTTCCTATTTTTAAAAATTCTAAATGGAATAGATATAGGACTCATCTGAACCTTAATCACTCGAATAGACTAGATGAATTCAATATGTCGAATATCCTATTTTTTTTGGCAAAGGCATGAACTAAATGAAAAAAAAAACGAAATCTTAGAAAAACAAAAATAAGCGGTATTAGACGCATTTGACCTATATGTGCAAAATAAATCGAGCAGATTTTTACCCGGAGTAGAGCATAAACCTAAAAGAATTAAAGAGGCCCCTTCAAGAACAAGAAAATTACATCGCGGTTTGCATCCGATCTCGATGAAACAATAAATCAACGAACAGTTAGTTCCAAAAATTATACCTATACAAATACTATTTCTTTATACATACTATCCTTTTTTTATGATTTTTTTTTGAAATTTGCATATTGTTATATATTAAATTTTACTTTATATGATATGTAATTTTATATTCTGTGTATGATTCCCTTGTTCTATTTTGTATCTCGATATGGAGTCTTCTATATTATCTTTTTACTGTGATTTACTATATTAATCTTAATTATCATTATCTTTTTTTCTTTCTTTATTATATACTTTATTCTATATAAAATAGAATTTCTATTTTTTTCTAATTTCTAGTTATCTATTTTTATATATTTCTTTTTTATTTCTAGTAGAAATAAGGAAACGAGGAAAAACTCATATTTATTGAAAAATAGAAGACAACCCCCCTCATTAGAAGTTAGAAAGAACTGGTATAAAAAAAAGAGGGCAGTAATCTACACATTGATTTTTTTCTTTTTCACATTTTTTTTGAACCGTATGCATCAAAAGGTGCATGTACGGTTCCTAAGGGATACAATTTTACCCTAATCAACCGACTTTATCGAGCAAGATTACTTTTTTTAACCCAAGAGATTACGACCGAGACCTCGAATTATCTTGTTGGTCTTATCATATATCTCAGTATAGAGGATCAGACCCAGGATTTGTATTTGTTTATAAATTGTCCTGGCGGATGGGTATTACCCGGAATAGCTATTTTTGATGCTATGCAACTTGTGCTACCAGATGTATATACAATATGCATGGGAGTAGCCGCTTCAATGGGATCTTTTATCCTGGTCGGAGGAGAAATTACCAAACGTTTTGCATTCCCTCACGCTTGGCTTTGGCGCCAATGAGTTTTTTATTTGAGAAAAAAAGACTATGCCTTCACCACAAGAAATATCAAGATATATTATGAGTAGTGTTAAGTAAAAATAGTAAAAATAGCATGGCACTTTGAATTCGATATGCAAAATTTGGTTAGTTTTTTTTTTCAAAAATTAGATTATGTATCGAGAGAGGAGTATGAGATAAAGGGTATTCCCGATTTTTGATTTATCCGGAGTCCGTTTCAGCGTCACAAACTTTTTTATTTTTATACCAAAAGACTCTTAATCCTAACCTAACAATATTTATGAGAGTACGAAAATAAAAAAAATTTCTTATTTCGGATCAAAAAGAAACTTTGGGATTGCTGAATTACAGACGAAATGAACGAAATGAATATATAAAGCAACGGAGCCATCATAGTATTTTGAACTCACGAAAAGAAGGGTGGTAATTGGATGATTTACTGATCTGGATCTGATCGATTCTATTTTTATTCGATGGAAGAGAAAAGTAAATTCCATTGTCGAGCCGTATGCAATGCGCAAAAGATGCACGTACGGTTGTTCAAGTTTATTGTTATTCCCTATCTTTTGTCTTCGCCTCATCAGGCGAGATGGAGGAACATTCTTTTTGTTATATCATCAGGGTAATGATGCATCAACCTGCTAGTTCTTTTCATGAGGGATCAACGGGCGAATGTATGATGGAAGCGGAAGAACTATTGACTTTGCGAGAAACACTCACAAAGGTTTATGCACAAAGAACAGGCCAACCTTTGTGGGTTCTAACCGAAGACCTGGAAAGGGATGTTTTTATGTCAGCAAGAGAAGCCCAAGCTCACGGAATTATTGATCTTATAGCGCATGAAGGAGTAGAAATAGTAAAGAAGGACCAATGGAAAGAGCCGAAGTAGTCAAATTCGCAAATTGATATTTTATCTTTTGACTTTACTGGGTAATATTCTATATAACTAGAAATAATTCATACTCATCAGGTTAGGATTGATCTAAACCAGTCCCTTATGTAAATGATTCAGCATGCCAACTATTAAACAGCTTATTAGAAACACAAGACAGCCAATCAGAAACGTCACGAAATCCCCCGCTCTTCGGGGATGTCCTCAGCGCCGAGGAACATGTACTAGGGTGTATGTGCGACTCGTTCAAATTATGAGCTGGGCTAACAACAGAAAAAAATTTCCAGTATCAATGATCATTACCTGTGAATAGGATAAAATGGAAGAACTCTGGTCACTATCGAAAAAAAAAGATCTACCATATCCATCTATTGCGTTTGAAATTTATGGTTTCCCTTGGTGTAACCCTAATTAGCTCGATTTAAAATGAGAAGCAAGTTCCCATTGGTAGCAAATGCTATACATTAAGCGGGAAAGTACTATTTTTAAAGAAAAAAGATTATGCGCCCATTTTTGCAAAACGGACTAACAGGGTCAGCTATCCAGCTAACCTTCAAAACTAAATACCGTTACTGTATAGGCGGATCTCGTTGTGAAAGACCTATTACTGGATAATTCATGGGTAGAGCCAAAGATTTTGAATTGTACAAGTTACCAATAACGTTGACTAAACGAAGTAAAGGGCTCCGGTGTATAGAGAGGACCTCACCGTTTAAGAAGTAACCATAGAAACGAAGGAACCCACTATTTCTTTATTCATCTAGATTTACTACGCTTTTCTTTTTGTAGTATCAATCCAATTTCTTATTTCATTTGGAGTTGAGGCGAAATGCCTCGAAAAAAAGAAAAAATCGTGGTCGGGAAGGTTATAGTAGCAAAAGCCATTGGAATTCTTTTTATACATTGGAAAAATCCGTTTTGTTATTACCAGTGAGGAAAGAAGAAATAACTCAAAGAGAAAGAAAATCAATTAGTTATTTAGCAAAGTTTCATTTATTCAATGACCAGAGTTAGACGAGGATATATAGCTCGGAGACGGAGAAAAAAAATGCGTTTATTTGTATCAAGCTTTCGAGGGGCTCATTCAAAACCTATTCGTATTATTACTCAACAGAAAATAAGAGCTTTGTTTTCGGCTCATCGAGATAGAGATAAGAAAAAGAGAGATTTTCGTCGGTTGTGGATTACTCGGATAAACGCAGCAATTCGCGAAACAGAAAAGGACATATACTATAGTTATAGTCATTTTATACATGACCTGTACAAGAGGCAGTTGATTCTTAATCGTAAAATACTTGCACAAATAGCTATATTAAATAGGAATTGTCTTTATAGTATTTCCAATGAGATCATAAAAAAAGAAGATTGGAAAGAAGCACCCGAAATTTTTTAAACAAAGTTCCCCGGAGAAGGAACTCCGGGAAGGGAAGATAGAATAGAAATTAGTCCGATAAAATAAAAAAAGTAAACCTATTGTTTTTTTGTTCGAAAACCTCGAAAACCCGTAGTTCTAACAGCCGACTTGGCTCTTTCAAATTGTTTCTCGTTATTAAGAAAGGGTAACAAAGATAGAATACGAGCTTGTTTTATAGCAATAGTAATTAATCGTTGTTGTTTCAGAGTCAATCTATTCACGCGCCTAGATAAAATTTTTCCCTGTTCACTAATAAATCGACTAATTAAACTCATGTTTCTATAATCAATTCGGTCCCCCGATTGGAGCGGGGGCAAGCGCCTACGAAAAGGCCGCTTAGGTTTAAGGAAAGATCGCTTGGATTTATCCATGGTTTGTTTAGTTTATTTATTCCTTATAATATAAAAAATATTCTACCGAAAATCCTATTTCGGTCGGATCTAAAAAAAATGAATTCGAAATAGGATTTGGTTTTTTTCTTCTTTTCTTTAATTTGAATTTGTTTATTTTCTATTTTTATATATGTTATCTTTACTTTATTTATATATTTGATATTTCTATTTTTGTTTATTTATATGCGCTTATCGCTTATATTATTATCCATTTATATTCTATATAGCTTCTAGTCCGGAATCCTTTTTTTCTATTCTATATTTTCTAATATTATTTCTTTTTTTATGAAAAAAAATTCTAATATAATTCCATATACATATATTAGAATTCTTATCTATTGCATAGAATAATATGTATGTTTTTTATTACATTTTCTTATCAATTTTTTTATGCATATCATATAATGAAATATATGTATAATATATGTCCTTCTCGGTTCGATCTATTTCTTGATCTCTCCATGAATTGTATGCTTGTAACAATAGGGACAGAATTTTCTCAATTCCAATCGACTGGGCGTGTTACGTCGATTCTTTTGAGTAATATATCGGGAAATACCCCTTGATTCCTTATTAACATTCTTTCGAACACAACTAGTACATTCCAAAATCACGCTTACTCGGACATCTTTACCCTTGGCCATGAACCCCCTTTTTGTGTGTGACTTTTTTATTCAAGCAACTCTTTTATTTTCGACCCAAAGCGGAAAGAAAAAAATTGCTAACTAGAAATACACTTCAAAAAATTTCGTTGCAGTAAATAGAGGAATCGTAAATATATATATATAAAAGAATTTGAATATGAAATAGAATTCAGTATCCGTATAATAAAGAATACGTAATCTAATGATTTTTAACTCTATTTTTTTGTTAGGACTAATATTTATCTTTAGAGTTCGAAATTTTTCCTCTAATTATATTTCTAATCCCAGCACAGTATTTCATTTAAGTCTCGTGTATGAGACTTTTGCCCTAGCCCCACATTTTAATTTCCGTTCTCACTCTTTTTTTTTTATTGAATTTTCAATTCGAGCTTGCGCCCAAGCTTTGCTGTGCTGAGGTTGAATCCTTTTTTCTTTCTCCCTTTTCGAATATAAGGTTAAAGGGAGAAAGGGCGGGGGATTAGTCACAGATAGTGGATCCTATCTCTAATCTTCGTTACCCCCTTACCGTGTCAATAACTAGAATGAAAAAAAGGGGAATGTTAACGCATCCGGGAAAAAACGATTGATTTCTATCAATAGACCTGCTAAAGATCCGAACCATAAAGTACTTAGTACCGGTGCCACGGAGAGATATGTTTTTAGATCTCGCATTGAAAATCCTCCTTCTTTTTTTCTTTATTTATATATTGTAACAGATAAGAATAATACATATATAATAGATGATCAGATGCATATGTATTTAAAAAGAAAAACCACTTATGAAATTCCTAAAGCAAATCAAAATGTACAACAATCCAGTAGATAAGATTTTCTACCTTTATTTTAAGTTAAAAAAGTAATGCATCTTTCCTGCTGCCCTAAAAGCCTTTTTTACTTTACAGCGTATATGTATCCAACGACTTTTATATTATATCATATATGAAAAAAAAAGAAAAAATGGCAAGATCTATTGTGTATCTAAATAGGAGAAATAATGATGTGGAAAAAAAGAAAAGGATTCTTTACAATAACACTGTAAACCTATTTATTAAAAGGGATGTAGCGCAGCTTGGTAGCGCGTTTGTTTTGGGTACAAAATGTCACGGGTTCAAATCCTGTCATCCCTACCTATTACTTTTCCTCTGAGAAGTAAAGAGGAATTCATTGAGATCGATGAAATCGATTCAAATTGGACATATATAATCTGTCATTTTTAGAATACTATTCTACTACTATAGAATAGTATGATATATAAGACTATTAATATATATATCATATTATAGTAGTGTATAATACTATATATACATATAACACATATACAATTCGAACTATATATTCGATACTTCTATATCTGTGATACGCATGCAGGATGTAGTATTGGGTTATAAAAGGATTCCTTTTCTTTTTTGTTCTTTACTGTCTGTGATAAGAAAGCGCTCTTAGTTCAGTTCGGTAGAACGTGGGTCTCCAAAACCCGATGTCGTAGGTTCAAATCCTACAGAGCGTGATTCCATTCTTATTAATTCTAATTAGACTTAAATAATGGAAGAAAAATCGAAAATTGACCTCCTGTGTCTTAAATTAAAGAAAGGAGGTCAATCAACAAAAATTGTTAACTAATCAAAGGTCCAACTGATCACCACGCCTATATTGTAAATATGCAGTTACGAATAATCCAGCCAAAGTAATAGGAATCAAACCTAAGACGATTCCAAATAGAAGTACTTCAATCATTTCAATTTTTTTGAAAGGAAAGGGGGGAGGTAATATCTATCCCTAAATTTTAATCCTAATTGTCCATGAATCTCAATAACCGAAATTTGCAAAATTTCGCGAAAAATCGATAAAATTAAAATAAAGAGCTATAAAGAACTTAAAAAATACATGAAATCCTACAGAAAGATTTTTTTATGATTCTGAATTGTTGATTCAATTTATTTCAAATAAGCCGTATCTTGCTCAGACCAATAAATAGAGCTGAGGTTATGGTTAAAGCTGCTAGTAGAAAACCGAAATAACTAGTTAGAGTAGGCATGAAGGAGCTAAATCAAATATGTTTTTTTATACATATATTTATAAAGCACTTACCTAAGTTTACATTTTTTGTGAAAGATAGGGACGAAAATAAGAAAAAATACCAATTGAATTGAAAGAATAAGTTCAAGTTATTCCTCAATCATTACATTTAGTACATTTAGTACATTATTTAGTACATTATAAATATAGATATAACTAAGAAAAAAAAAAAGGAAGAGAGGTAGAAAAAGAAATCGACTCATTGTCTGTTACATCTACAAATTCCGTGATTTCTAATCAACAGATTTTTTGAGCAACTCTTGTAGTAAATTAATAAAAAGAAATAAGAACTGTTTCATGTAACTTTGTTAACAAAAACTCTCATTATCGAAGAAGAAAACAGGAAAAGCATTTCTAATTTGAGCGTTTCCTTTTTTTAATGATAAGCAAAAGGATATCAACACGATCACGCAAAAAAAGAAAATTTGGATTTTTATTTTAGTTCAAATCGATTTTAAGATGATTCATTCTTATTATCTTTATTTTAGGTTCTACATTAAAGAACTCTTGGATCTAATACAGGAATGCATACATCGCGAATGTTGATTAATTTCTTACAATTCCAT